TACCTATGTCCCAAGACAAAAAAATATGAATAACGAGAGTATATCCTTTAGTAACATAGTAGTCTTCCTAATGCGGGACATCCTATTATCATAATGAATGAACTAGTGTTCAACCCCATAACTCATTATAACTTTGACAGGCAGTTCCCTTTTTTATATCATCTCTATCGGATGCGGAAAAATGACCATTGCAGCTTCATGGAAAAGCCCTTTATCGGATTTGAACCGATGACTTACGCCTTACCATGGCGTTACTCTACCGCTGAGTTAAAAGGGCCCGTTTCATTCAAAAATTTAGCTCACTAAGAATCTACTGGATATACCTGTACAATTATATCTTGTACAATTATATCTTGTATATATTGTATATAATATATACAATATACATATACAAGATGGGGGCTCATTCAAGAACAATGAATAGTTAATTAAATACATATATAAATAGATATATTAAATTAATAGTAATATAACAGTCTATGTCTATTATATCTTAACGATGCGCGAATCAATGAGTGAAAATTAGAATGAATGGGTTTGACTTTTTCTGTCGGGCAAGACATCCCCTATACTCCATTATTTTGATTATGACTAGATTATATAATTAATCTTTGTTATATAAGAATTGTTATATAAGAATATATAATGAATGGTTCCTGAATGAACAATAGAAAAATTTTATTACATTAATATTATATGTATACGGAATCACGAATATATGTATACGGAATCACGAAAGCACGAAAGGTTGTTCGTATCCTACCATTCATTATATTGACATTGACAATTCCAAAAAACTACTCATACTATGAGTATAGTATGATGGCGATCGGGTGGGCGTGCCCCTATCGTCTAGCGGTTCAGGACATCTCTCTTTCAAGGAGGCAGCGGGGATTCGACTTCCCCTGGGGGTAGTAGGGTACGACGAAAGAAAAGTTGACCATGAATTATCAATAAACCGACAATTGATTCTTCCTGGGTCGATGCCCGAGCGGTTAATGGGGACGGACTGTAAATTCGTTGGCGATATGTCTACGCTGGTTCAAATCCAGCTCGGCCCAAGAATTCACCGATCCTTGAGGATGATATAACCAATCCGTACTCCAAAAATACATGATGATATGGAGGAATAAAGAGTCAACTTGATTCTATTTGTTCCTCCATGTTCTGATGTTTCTAACAATCTGGATCTATGAATTCTTTTAAGCCAATCCGAGAAATCAAATGAAAAGATGAAAAAGAAAAGAGCCCTTTTTCATTGAAAGATGGATTGTCAGTCAATTTGGCAATAACCACAGGTTGCTTTGCTATTTATCCATCTTCTCTTCTATCTATGTAGATATGTATATCAGTATATCCGTTACAGGCGTCGATTACGATCTATTTTTTGATATGATCTATCCATACGGTTATGGTTCGATGAAATCAAATATCAAATCAAAATAAACAATAAATAATGTAAGCTGTACACCTCATTTTCTTGGGATTGTAGTTCAATTGGTCAGAGCACCGCCCTGTCAAGGCGGAAGCTGCGGGTTCGAGCCCCGTCAGTCCCGCACCGACCTGGGATCCTATGAATCGATTGATTCATCTCTCTGCCTTCTGCGAAGGGGAGGAGACAAAGAGCAGTATCTAATTCCAGGTGGAAGGATCCTTATTTCACATTTATCATCGGGCAAGGTAAGCTCAATTACTACAATTACTAATTGAATTGGGGACAATCTCTTTATCTCGCCCAAATTGCACGCTGGATTCTCGATTTATACGTCTGAATCAAGGAAAGGAAGGAGGATACGGATACTAATAAAAGATCAATCAAAGATCCTGTCTTTCTGTTCTGGGGGTGGAGAATAGAAAATAGAACGAATAATCTTTTTTCATTTTTCTCTGTCTTTCAAGAAGATTAGGTCATCACAAAAACTTAGCTTAGAACTTAATTCGTTTTCCAGTTCACTTCTACTGTTTGGATCTGTGACGGATGGAATACTGGTCGAACCTCATTCATATGATATCATTCTATAAAGAATGAGGACGGCGGGTTATAGAAAGGAACGAAAGAGTAGAAAAATATGATAAATTCAAAGGGATTCTTGGGTGGGGGTCAGGAATGCAATTTTTCGATTCAGTATGGATAAAAGATCTTCCTATGTTATACTATTCAATTCTCGACGATGAATTGATTTGATAGATCTGATATTGTTATTCATGATATTATAATCCGATTCAGTATCATCAGGATTTCATTAATCCCATTGAATTTCAAAATTATGGAGAAGGATTTATCATCTCTATGGGATTAGATCCCGATTTCTTGTGAAGCAAAATAAAATTAAATTATGAGATTATGGAAGTAAATATACTCGCATTTATTGCTACTGCGCTGTTCATTCTAGTTCCTACTGCTTTTTTACTTATCATCTACGTAAAAACAGTCAGTCAAAATGATTAATTTGAATGAAACTTGAGTTAGTCTTATTTTATTAGTTTAGTTCTTTTCAAAATGATTCAATAAATGAAAGAAAGGGATTACAATTCCAAGTCTTAAATGAAATGAGCAGACTGGATTGAATCCGCGGTATATGTATCCAATAGATGAGATAGTACGGTGGGGAGAACTATATGAACCTTTCTACCGTACTATCTATTGTATGAAGATATGGAATATGGAATTGATAGAGATCAATTTACAATCAATCTACAATATGTATCTACATACATGTGGATGCAAATCCATAAATTCATTATCACATATTATATATAATATATATACACATATTCTAATTCGAATATTATATATTATATATATAGATTCAAATAGCACTCCCATTCCATCTCTTCGCTCCACCCATCCATTCGTTTTTATTTTGATGAATCCGAAATAATCTAAAGTTAATAACTTAATTAACTTAATTGTAATTGCTCTAATTCATAGGTTTCTCTTTAATTAAGTTAATAACTTTCATAATGATAATCAGTAATCAGGATAGATTTTTGTTTGATTAAATTAAGTAGTAGAACTAATTAATTTCACTATTGCGAAAGAGTGGAGGAGTAGTATGTGCATATACAAAAGAAAGGCAAGTAATTTTTTTGAGAATTCAATTCCGAAGAAAAAGAAAGAATTGTGAATTGGATGATCTGTACTAGACGATCCAAGGAGTTCTATGGTAAGTTATTCGTATCTGGAAAAGGGGTAGTAGACCTTTTTTCATGCTTGAACCCTGATGGTGGGTGAGGCGATAAAGCATAAATAAAATGCCAGGAGTCCAAGGTAAGTATATGTGGATCATCGGGCGCTCTTCTTTTCTTATGCGTAGCCTCTCCAAGGTTACTACAGTATAAAGTTGTATCTACTCTACATAATAGCAGAACGACTCCCCCTTTGAACAGTAAAGAGGGAAAGAAATAAAATAGGGATTGTTGCTCCTCATTGTAATATCCATAATGATGTTAATGTTATGGTAAGAAAGAACAGGTTCATCAAAATGAAATGGAATATTTTGGAGGATTTGATTGGAAAAAATCAATTTTCTATCATTATCAGGGGAGTTGCTTTGATTTTCAAAATACAAACGCGGGAATAATTGAGATAGCGGATCCAAAGGTTAAATTCAAATTAAAGGTAATTAATTTTAATTACTAATACTAAATAATACTAAATCTAAATTTCTGTGGAATTTTGAGATGGAAGATATGTTTATTTAAACATAAAACGATCTAATTATGAAATTAAACAATTGATACAAGCTGATTACTCAACTCAATTACACTCAATTAGTAGTACCTTTAGAGTCCACTTCTTCCCCATACTACGAGTGAAAGGGAAAACGTAAAAACTACCATTAAAGCAGCCCAAGCGAGACTTACTATATCCATGTGAATCATGCCCCCTATCTCGATGAATATGAAGGAATTGTTACATTATTGATCCCTAAAATAATAATAGGGGAATTGGTGGTGCAGAGTCAAAAAAAATGAGATTATGACTTAAAGCTATTGACAAACGGATCCAATGGATCCGCTTGTAACAAGTATATATTTCCTATATAGGATTGATTTGTGGTGAGGAAGAATTAAGCACAAGCGCAACAGATACACGTTACCCATTGGAAGTATCAAGGGGATGTTACTAGGGGAATGGAACATGTCGTAATTAAGATCTATTCTTTGTTTTGTTGCGTTTCATAGGGAAAATATATCTACATATATACCATCAAGATGGATAACTGTCTCTCCCTAAGCTAAACCTTACTATCTCTGTTTCTGTGAAACAATCGGTAGACACCCTATTACATTGCTACATTGCAGGGGGTTACCACAGAAAAGTTTTTTTTTACTTTCTTCTATAGGGGCCAGTTAACCATTCACTATTGAATGACTGGCTGAGCACTGAAATCCTATCGCGAGTACGGCCTGTCTACAAAGTATCTTCAGCCCTCTCCACAACCCCTAGGATTCCCCCGGGCGAATCCAAGCGAGATCTAATTCACGACTGAATCAGGAGACCCTACAGTGGGCATTGGTAGGGTACTGGTAGGGTATGGTAATTAGGAAAGATTGATAGTTATAGTCTTTCCTATAAGTCAACCCCCCCAGGATCCTCGGAGCAAAGATTTACAGCCCTTCTTTCATAGAACCTGCGTATTTTGAAGCAGATTCTGAAGATAAATCAAGTATCAACAGTTCTTTTCGTCCACCGGGCAAGAATCTGGCCAGTTATATCAGCGAAGCAGGATTCCGAGCCATTTGTTGTGTTGATCAGGCGACACCCGGATTTGAACTGGGGAGAAAGGATTTGCAGTCCCCCGCCTTACCACTCGGCCATGCCGCCAAAAAAGAAATAATAAATGGGCGTAATTTTTTGGAGAGGGTTACTGAATCATTGGTTTTTATTGGATTTGCATCTTCCAATTCTGTTTTCCCTATCCTATCCATCTTTTTACCCAACTTACTCTTCATCTAGTTGAGATCATTTTCTTAGATTTTCTTAGATCTATTGT